AAAAAAGAATCTATTTTATTTGACCGAGAGGGCCAAGAAACTAAAAAACGATTAATTGTAAAAACAAATAAAGATATATATAGAATAAAAAAAAAGAAACAAAGGGAAAGTTCTTATTCGAAGCGCCTCGTGATCGTCAACCAATTCTGTGCTTCAATATAATTACCAGGAGTAAGCGTTATAGCCTGTTTCCAATACTCAGCGGCTTGAGCAAACCAAGCCTCCGCCATTTCAGAATCTCCTTGTTGAATGGCCTGTTCTCCACGGTCGGAATAGGCGGGTCAATTCCCTCCCTGAGAACCGTACTTGAGAGTTTCCTACCTCATACGGCTCGACAACCAACTCTTTTGTTTTGGTGTACCAGTTTTTTAACTTTAACCCACTTTAACTTTATATCTAATTGAATGTCTAATTGAATGAGATTCCTTATAGATATTTGGTTTTTCTTGGATTAAACAAAAGAGAGTAATTACATGAGTTTCAAACTTTCATTTTGATTTAATTAATATATTAATTAATATAATAAGTTTTATCTTTTCTCCTACCTTCAGAAAAAAAAGGTATATCCACTGTTATTAGATATTAGAATTTTCTGAAAGGTAACTATCCCGCTTTCAGATAAAAATTTATATAGAATCTTTGAAAAAGACTTTTTTTCATACTTCATAAAAAAGAAAAAGACTTACTGTCTTTAGGATCTGATGCTACACCGCTGCTCAATACCTTAGGGGATCTACTCTATTACATAAGTAGATTCCTAAGATTTATCTCATATTATGATATAAATAAACAGCTTTTGTTGTATCGGTCCAAAACCTTTCCAATTGATCTTTACGGTGCTTCCTCTATCAATTAAATCTTTTTTTATCCATAGAAAGAAAGTATTTAGGCATATCTAGTCTTCACTTCATATTTCGACCTATGAAGTTTATTTATTTGCTACAGCTGATAAAAAATCGTTTTGGACGATGCTTATGTAGAAAGCCCTTTTTTTGTTTCTAGTATTTCATTGACTAGCTGTTCGTTCTTTTTTTCTATAGTGGAGATAGTCGCACGTAATGACAGATCACAGCCATATTATTAAAAGCTTGTGGTAAAAAGGGGTTTCGTTCTAATGCCCGAAAATAATATTCTAAAGCTTTGGTATGTTCCCCATTACTTGTGTGGATAAGGCCTATATTATAGAGTATATAACTTCGATCATAGGGGTCAATTTCTAGTCGCATAGCTTCATAATAATTCTGTAATGCTTCCGCATAATTTCCTTCAGATTGAGCCGACATCCGTTACGGTCGTCATTCGCTTTAACGAATTCTCCGTTTCAGAACCGTATGTGAGATTTTCATCTCATACGGCTCCTCCTTTAGGTGCATAATGAAAATAATATATGGAAAAAAGTGATGTCATTATGAACTAAGCGGGGCTAATGTTTTTACAAGAAATCCCTAGCCAACCTTCTTGCAAAAGATCTTTTCTTACTACCAAGTGGGTTCATGCTAGATAAAAATAAAAAAGGAAACTCTAAAAATTTCTTTGTTCTCAACGCCCCTAAATTTCCAGGAATTAGTCACTTCAACAGTCTTCAATGGTTATACGGGTATCCAAAGTACGAACGAGATGGATGTTTATTGTTCCAACCATTTTAATTAGTCCCAATCCAAAAGAAGAAGAAGAAAGGGAATCATTTTGAAGAAAGTTTTCGTGTTGTTGATTTCTCGGCGTAGTGCTTCTTCCCCGATGCCTCCTATTCGTATATTGTATTAGTGTAGTAGGATTGATCTCTAATACGGGAACCATAGGTAAAAACCTTTTGCTCAATACTAGAATTCACAATTGAAGCATCTAAGGCTGCATTAATCGTGGATACATGACAGAAGGGATTGCTTTTTTTATATTCTAAACTTCACCTTCAAAAGCGTAGATTTTTTTTTCAATACTCGTGTTTCTTTCTATTCCAAATCGGCGAGAAATAAAAAAAATAATGATAATCAAATCGCACCATCTCTGTAATAAGTAAATGCCTCTTTTTCTCCGGAAGTTGTCGGAATGACTCGTAATAAGATATCGGCTACAATTGTAAAGGTTTTATCAATAAAATTTCCATTTATACGCGATCTTGGCATAGGTAGTAATCCATTCTATAACTCTTTTTATTTCCTTTACCTTTTCTTTTGTAAGAAAATTTTCTCACAAACAAAGGAATTGTATAGTACGAACTCACATAAAAGCGGACTCATAAAAAAAACCTTCTATCTCCTTCCAATTCCAATTTTTCCGGTCAAAAAAGGGATCTATTAACCATAATCTAAAAAACGATGAATAACTCGCTATTCACCCAGGTACTCAGTCATAATCCTGATGTCGGAGAGATGGCCGAGTGGTTGAAGGCGTAACATTGGAACTGTTATGTAGACTTTTGTTTACCGAGGGTTCGAATCCCTCTCTTTCCTTACTTTCAACTAATTCACCAATCGTACGTGATTGACCACAATGTATCAAATCAAATAAAAAAGAATAGATATAAAATCTACCTTGTTTTGATTTTGAAATAGATTCTTTATTCCGAATTTTTTTGATATGGAAAATGCTGGGAAGAGCAAACAAGGGATCCAAATCTCCCTACCAATCTATGATACGTGAATAGGAAAAAGATTCCCCGACAAAATCCCTTACCTTGTGCGTGCCTTTTTTTTTAATAAAAAACGAGGGCAAAGCGGAGTTGTCCGAACTCTTGTTTTTAGTTATTTTTTTTACTTAAGTTAGGTTTATTAAGTCTGTCGAGAGTAATATTCTACGACAAGCAATTCATTTATTTTCAAACCGACGCATTTCCTATCTATTATTTGATTGACTAACCCTTCATATTGGAATGTGTGAAGAGTCAGATGGTTTGGCAATTCCTCAGGGGCAGATGAATCAAGAAGATTTTGAACCAAAGTTCTAGAGTTTTGTTCATCCTTCACTGTAATAATATCTCGGGGTTTGCAGCGATAACTTGGTATATCAACTATACGACCATTAACTAAAATATGTCCATGGTTAACTAATTGGCGCGCTTGAGGAATAGTCAAAGCCATACCCAATCGAAAAAGGATGTTATCCAAACGCATTTCAAGTAATTGTAGTAAAACTTGACCTGTTGACCCCTTGGCTTTTCCGGCGATACGAACATATTTAAGTAATTGGCGTTCTGTAAGACCATAATGAAAACGCAATTTTTGTTTTTCTTCTAAACGAATACGATATTGAGATTTTTTTCCGGAGCGTGATTGGTTTCTAAGATCGCTTCCTGCCTTAGGCCTTTTACTAGTTAGTCCCGGTAAAGCCCCCAGACGGCGTATTTTTTTAAAACGAGGCCCTCGGTAACGTGACATAAAGACTCCTTTTTTATTGAAATTGTACAAAACTAAACAAAATTAAAACTGAACTAAATGATAATGATAAATGACGTGAAATCCACTCCAATAAACTATTGGAATACAAAGAGTAAGAAGATATATTCTCTCAATATACAGATTTTTTTTATTGTATATACAATATATATAAATCAAATAAATCACAAAAATTTTTCTTTATTTTCTTTATTTATTTTGCAAAGATCTAACTCTTTTACCCAATATATCTTCCTATATGGAAGTTTATATGACATAATATAAATGGAGTGGTAACTCTTGGAAAAAGGTGAAAGAAGTCTTTTCAATCTTCTTTGATTTTGAAAGTGCATTAAAAATCATGTAAAAAAACGAAAAAAATATGGAAAAGCCGGCTATCGGAATCGAACCGATGACCATCGCATTACAAATGCGATGCTCTAACCTCTGAGCTAAGCGGGCTCAAATAAATATATCATTAAATAAATAAAACATAACCTTAATTAATAGAATATAGCAGTATATCGACTTTCTAATTTTCATTTTATTAGTTTCTAAATAAGAAAATCTTAATTCGATCATAAATCTTTTTTTTTTTAGTTAAATGATATCTGATTTGAAATTCTTGTTTTTTTGTTCTAACCTCATGCTATTATTATTTTATACTTTTTTTTTTCTTTTTAATTCTAATATTATAGAATTATTCGAATTAATATTCGAATAGAATTTTTTATAATTATTCGAATTTCAAATCTACGAAGTAGACTTAAAATCTTTTTCCATTGCACATTGTAGAATTCTAAGTTTTAATAATAATTAAAAATTTCTTTTCATGAAAGTAAAAAAAAAAAAAAAGAATCGACCGTTCGACTATTTCTTCAAATTTAAGACAAATATGAGAAAAGGAAGAACATATATATGTTATGTAATATATAACCATATTGAATTGCAAATAAAAAAATGATAGAATCTTTGTTGATTAGACTGAATCAATATGGGTCGGGCTCAAAAAAATGAAAGAAGATACCAAAGAAAAAAGTATCTATATGTAATGAATTCCAAGGTTTCAGCATAAGAAAAAGTGGAAAGACATCATAATGAGATCCTAATAAAAATAAAAAAGGGGATATGGCGGAATTGGTAGACGCTACGGACTTAATTGGATTGAGCCTTGGTATGGAAACCTACTAAGTGATAACTTTCAAATTCAGAGAAACCCTGGAATTAACAATGGGCAATCCTGAGCCAAATCCTTGTTTACGCGAACAAACCCCGGTTTAGAAAGCGAGAAAAAAGGGATAGGTGCAGAGACTCAATGGAAGCTGTTCTAACAAATGGAGTTCACTAGCGTGTGTTGATAAAGGAATCCTTCGATCTAAACTTCAAATCAAAAAGGATGAAGGAGAAAAACCTATATTGTCTAAATATAGGTAACACAAAACGATCTCAAAAATAACGACCTGAATCTCGATTTCTATTTTTTTATAAACAAAATAGAAATGTTGTGAATCAATTCGAAGTTTAAGAAAAAATCAAATATTCATTGATCAAATGATTCACTTCATAGTCTGATAGATCCTTGGTGGAACTTATTAATCGGACGAGAATAAAGATAGAGTCCCATTCTAC